TCCCCCAATCGGGTAGTTTTTGGCGAGACTCCACTAAAAAAAGGGGCCGAGCTTTCTTATGGTATCTTTATGGATATTGAATAAACCCGAGGTTTTCTTCTTGATTCTTTTTTTCTTTTCGACATCTACACTTTTTTTATTCTCTAGGTAGGTTATTTATGAAATGCCAATCCAACACAAGTTCTTATTATTTTAAAAATATTATTTTTTTCTCAACATTCATATTGACAATAGTGCATTGAAAAAATATAATTGATCGTGGATAAATAGATCTATTTATCCACGCCCTATAAGTTTTACTTTACTTCATGTAAGCGATAGGTTCCTTAAATTCTCTGGGATATATTTCATTTATCTTATCCGGGAATTTTGAAGATTTTCATTATAGCTATAGCTGTTCATTTTTATGTTCATAATTGACTATTTTATGTTCATAATTGACTATAAAAAATGTTTTTGATGGGGTTGTGCAATCCAATCTCTCTTTTTTTTTCGATCGTATCTACACACCATAATTCTATTTTTGGGTTGCTAACTCAACGGTAGAGTACTCGGCTTTTAAGTGCGGCTAAAATCTTTTACACATTTGGATGAAGGAACGGATTCGTCCATACCGTTGGTAGAGTTTGTAAGACCCCGACTGATCCTGAGAGGGAACGAATGGAAAAAACAGCATGTCGTATAAATGAATAACTCATATCATAAATAAATATCTTTAAGATAGAGTACTTAACCCTTACGGGATCGGTACAAAATATTTGTTTAGTTTGTTAGAGTTTTAATTCTTATAGCGGTACAAAAAATCAATTATGGTTGGATCGAGTGAATAAATGGATAGAGCCAAAAAGCTCCAATTATAGGGAAACAAAAAGAGCAACGAGCTTCGGTTCTTAATTCGAATAATTACCAATTACCCGATCTAATTATACGTTAGAAATATATTAGTCCCTGGGGCGGGCAAAGGTTATGAAATCACTTTAATAAGTGGATTCTTCACTTTTTTTTTGAATCCTAACTATTCTATTAATTATATCCCTGTGCGGAGACGAATGTGTAAAAGAAACAGTATATTGAGAAATAGAATTCTAAAGTCAAAAGAGCGATCGGGTTGCAAAAATAAAGGATTTCTAAACATCTTCGGTATCTTATAACGAACAAGAACCAATCGGATGGAAAAAGAGAGAATCCATGGATTAATCATTTCCAAGGTATCTTTTCTTACTATGCTACCTTGATACCTTGTTTTGACTGTATCGTACCTATGTATCGTATCATTTGATGACCCAAGAAATCCCCGGTTTTGGTTCAAATCGAATTTCAAATGGAGGAATTACAAGGCTATTTAAAGATAGATAGATCGCGAGAACGGGACTTCCTATACCCACTTCTCTTTCAGGAATACATTTATGCACTTGCTCATGATCATGGGTTAAATAAATCGATTCTTTATGAGCCTATGGAAAATTTAGGTTATGACAAAAAATATAGTTTAATAATTGTTAAACGTTTAATTACTCGAATGTATCAACAGAAGCATTTGATTATTTTTACGAATGATTCTAATCCAAATTTTTTTTTCGGGCATAATAAAAATTTTGATTCTCAAATGATATCAGAGGGGGTTGCAGTCATTGTGGAACTTCCATTCTCACTGCGATTAGTATCTTCCCCAGAAAGTAAAGAAATAGACAAATCTATGACTACTTTACGATCAATTCATTCCATATTTCCCTTTTTAGAGGATAAATTATTACATTTAAATCATGTATTAGATATACTAATACCCTACCCTATCCATCTGGAACTATTGGTTCAAACCCTTCGCTCTTGGATACAAGATGCTCCCTTTTTGCACTTATTGAGATTCTTTCTCTACAAGTATCATAATTGGAATAGTCTTATTACTCAAAAAACGAAAATGATTCTCTTTTTTTCAAAAGAGAATCAAAGATTTTTCCTGTTCCTATATAATTTTCATGTATATGAATCGGAATCCATATTTGTTTTTCTCCGTAAACAATCTTATCATTTACGATCAACGTCTTCTAGAGCTTTTCTTGATCGAACACATTTTTATAGAAAAATAGAACATTTTTTAGTGGATTTTCGTAATGATTTTCATACTATCCTATGGTTGTTCAAGGATCCTTTCATACAGTATTTCAGATTTCAAGGAAAATCCATTTTGTCTTCAAAAGGAACTCCTCTTCTGATGAAGAAATGGAAATATTACCTTGTAAATTTATGGGAATGTCATTTTTACTTTTGGTCTCAACCGGATAGGATTCATATAAACCAATTATCCAATCATTTTATCGATTTTCTGGGTTATCTTTCAAGTGTACGACCAACTCCTTCAGCAGTAAGGAGTCAAATGTTAGAAAAGTCATTTATAATAGATATTGTTATTAAAAAGTTTGATACTATAGTTCCAATTATTCCTTTGATTGGATCATTGGCTAAAGCGAAATTTTGTAACTTTTCAGGACATCCCATTAGT